CGGCAAATGGTGTACCCCTTCTTGTACCCTTGAATCCACAAGCCCCGGCAGAGGACCAAGAAATTACTCGACCCCGTACATCTGTAACAGTCACAATGGTATTGTTGAAACTTGCTTGAACATGAATAACTCCCTTGGGAATTCTACGTGTATTCTTACGTGAACCAATACGTCTATTTCTACGCGAACCAATTTTTGGTATAGGTTTTGCCATATTTTATCATCTCATAAATATAAGTCAGAGATATATGGATATATCCATTTCATGTCAAAACAGATCCTTATTCATGTCAAAACAGATCCTTATTCTTTGTTTTTTTTTTTTTACTTATTTTATTTATTTATTTGTACATCTGTACATCGGGTCCTTTAGATTTCGAGAGTCTTTTTGTTTTAGAAAGATTATCCTTGTCTTTGTTTATGTCTCGGGTTAGAACAAATTACTATAATTCGTCCCCGCCTACGGATCAATCGACATTTTTCACAAATTTTACGAACGGAGGCCCTTATTTTCATATTTGTCATTCCTTTTTTTAATACCGAATCTACTTAATTGGAAGAAAATAAGTTTCTTGAAATTTTTAATTTCGAATTGTATCCTCACGAAAGAATGTTGAAATTGAAAAAACCGCCTAATCATTCAAGTCTTTGCTTTGGAGTCTCTAAATTATACGCCCTTTGGTTGAATCATAAGGACTTACCTCAATTTTTAGTCTATTTCCTGGTAGTATACGTATAAAACTACATGAAATCCTTTACGAAACAAAAACCAGAATAATTTTTTTGTTATCTAAACGAATCCGGAAGATACATACCATCGGTAAGTTGTTCAGTAATTAAACCCTCATGAATCCATTTTTGTTGTTTCATTCCAGGTAAAACCGCTTTGAAGTATCAACTAATGTAAGAGGGATAATATTATAAACTTGTCCTTTCTCTTTTTTCACAAATATGACCGTGTCGGCTATTAGAAAGATTACCATATATAACACAAAACTTCTCCGCCGATTCCTTCTAGTCGAGCCTTTCGGTCTGTCATTATACCTCGAGAAGTAGAAAGAATTACAACCCCCATTCCGCCTAAAATTCTAGGAATTCGTTGATAGTTAGAATATATTCGTAGACCGGGTCGACTGATCCGTTTTAAATTTAAAACAGTTCTATATGGTCCTTTCCTATTTCTTCTATGTCGTAGGGTTAAAACCAAAAAATATTTATTGCTTTCTTGATGTTTTCTCACGTTTTCAATAAAACCTTCTTGTAAAAGGATTTTAACAATATTTTCAGTGATGTTAGTAGATGGTATTCGAACTGTTCTTTTTTTATTCATGTCAGCATTTCGTATAGAGGTTATTATGTCAGCAATAGTGTCTTTACTCATGATAAACTAAGATTTTTGTTTCCCCCGAATTTTGATATAATCAACATGCTCTTTTTCTTTTTTTCTGAATTTTTTAATATTTATGAATTCTTTTTTTTTTTATATTTATGAATTATTAAAGATATATACGTGATAGATAAACAATTTACTAATAAATTAAATAAATTTAATCAATTTCATTCAAATACTATATTACTATATTAAGGTCTTCCCCTATAATACTTCAGGTGCTAATGAAACTATTTTAGTGAAATTTAACTGTCTTAATTCCCGGGCGATCGCGCCGAAAATTCGGGTTCCTTTTGGATTTCCTTCTTGATCAATAACAACCGCAGCGTTGTCATCATATCGTATTATCATACCGTTGTCGCGTTTGAGTTCTTTACAAGTACGTACAATGACAGCTCGGACCACTTCTGATCTTTCTAGAGGTGTATTTGGTACTGCTTCCTTGATTACAGCAACAATAATGTCACCAATATGAGCATATCGTCGATTACTAGCTCCTATGATTCGAATACACATCAATTCTCGGGCCCCGCTGTTATCCGCTACATTCAAATGGGTTTGAGGTTGAATCATATCATTTTTTTATCGGTTTTTTCTTTTTCAATGCAAAGGTATAAATAAAAAAAAAAAAAAAAGAAATATTATTTGTTCAAAACAAAAAAAGAAACCTGCAATTGTTTTTTTTTCATCCCAAAAACCCCTTTCGTTTGTTTCTACATTCCTATCCAGAAAGAATGAATTGAGTTCGTATAGGCATTTTAGATGCCGCTATTGAAATAGCCCTTCTAGCTATATTTTCTGCTACTCCGCTCATTTCATAAAGTATTCTACCGGGTTTAACGACAGCTACCCAATATTCGGGAGATCCTTTCCCCGAACCCATACGTGTTTCTGTAGGTCTTACTGTAACAGGTTTGTCTGGAAATATGCGTACCCATATTTTTCCACCGCGGCGTGCATTTCGTGTCATTGCTCGCCGCCCTGCTTCTATTTGTCTAGATGTGATCCAAGCGGGTTCAAGCGCTTGAAGAGCATATCTACCGAAGCAAATACGATTACCTCGATAAGATATTCCTTTCATTCTTCCTCTGTGTTGTTTACGGAATCTGGTTCTTTTGGGGTTATAGTTGATGGTTGTTTAGCAATTCCATCCATCTCTACTACAGAACCGGACACGAGAGTTTCTTCTCATCCAGCTCCTCGCGAATTAAACAATTTTAAATAATTAAACAAAAAAAAAATACACGGTTAATAATATATGGAATCGTGGGATTCTTTGAAATTTGATCTAATCGATTAGAAATTAGAAATTTTTTGTGTTTTAATATATAATTTAACACGTATTCTATTTATAGATAATGTCGTTTTGGTAGAACGTTATAATGAATCTTTATTTTGTTTTTCCTTTTATTTCGAATCGACTCAAATTTAGAAATAAAAAAAATTCGCGGGCGAATATTTACTCTTTCAACATTCAGTTGTAAGATTAGTCTATGACATGACCTCTCAGAATAAATGAATAGGTTTCTGGTTCGTTCCGCCATCCTACTCAATGAATCATTAGGATTCGTTTTCAATAGAATCTTATGCATTCACAGGTTCTGTCGTTCCCACCACTTCTCGATTAATGATTAGGTCTGAATTTTACAACGGAGCCTCCAATTAAATTTATTCTTGAGTCAACCTTCTCAGTCTTTATTGGCTCGGGGCTCTTGATTTTGTGTTCTATGCACGGATTTGTCTAATTATGGATCAATCAGTATTGATGCTTTATTACATTCCCTTTATATGAGATGACTCATAGACCTTACATATTGGAATTATATATCATTAATATTCTTTTTCTATCTTTCTCTCACCCTTCCATTTATCTGTATACTTTATATTGCTTTACAACCCATAATCAGATTTTTTTTGTTTGTTTATGTAAAAAAGATTTCAGTTGCTACAATGATATGACTTATATATCATATCTTGACTGGTTCTTTCTATCCAGATAACACGAAGTGATGAGTTGGTTATTAGTTCTATAGTTATCAGTTTGTACTATGGGCTGTCCATTTTTTTGAATCCCAACCCTAAAAAAACCAACGAGTCACACACTAAGCATAGCAATTATATCAAATGATTAATCGAATTTTTATTCAACCTTATAGAATTGTTCTTTTTTTTTTTTTATTATTTACCAGAAAAAGAATGAAAGAGTTTGCCATTTTTTGTTTTTTGTTTTATCACCAGATAGAACTAAATATAAGTCAAGTAAGTTCTTATTATTCCTCGTCTACAAATATCCAAATTTTGATGCCTAATACCCCATAGATAGTTCGAACTGCATAGGAACAATAATCAATTTTAGCTCGAATGGTTTGTAGAGGAACTCTACCTTCTCGGATCCATTCAACACGTGCAATTTCTTTTCCGTCGATACGCCCTGCAATTTGTACTTGAATCCCTTTTGTACCTGCCTGTTCAGTTAATTCAATAGCTTTTTTCATTGCTTTGCGAAATGAAACTCTATTCTTTAATTGTCCGGCTATAAATTCTGCAAGAATATTGGGGTGCCCGTAAGGATTTGCAATTCTTGTAATAGCAATGTTGAGTTTTCGGTTTACACAATTGAGTTCTTTTTGTACATGCGTCTGTAATTCTTCGATTCTTCGAGTCCTGTCTTCTATTAATAACTTGGGGAATCCCATATAGATTATGACCTGAATCAAATCAATTCTTTTTTGAATCTCTATACGTGCAATTCCCTCTACATTAGAGGATATTTTCATATTATTTTGCACATAATTTTTGATACAATCTCGTATTTTTTGATCTTCTTGTAGATCCTTTGAATAATTTTTTGGTTGTGCAAACCAAAGAGAATGATGACCTTGGGTTGCACCAAGTCTGAAACCAAGTGGATTTATTTTTTGTCCCATAATCCCCCACTACTATATATATCGTGAAACGTGACATCTGTTTGTATTTTTTTTTTATTCATTCGATTTTTTTTAAGCATAACATAATATAGCGTATTTGTATTTTTTATAATATAAAATATTCTTCCTTTAAGTATTCCTCAGCTCTAATTTATAGAATTTCCTTTTATCTATTTCTTCCTCTTCATCTAAAGATATATCTTTCAATACAATAGTTATATGACAAGTGGATCTTTTTATAGGATAACCCCGTCCTCGAGCCCGGGGCTTTAATTTTTTCACAGTTGTGCCCTCGTTGACTTCGGCTTTACTAATGATTAAACTTGTTTCGTTCAAACCCTTATTGTGATTAGCATTTGCTGCTGCAGAATAAACCAATTTTAAAATGGCATAACATGCTCGATAAGGCATAAGTTCTAGTATCATAAGTGTTTCTTCATAGGACCGCCCACGAATTTGATCAATTACTCTTCTCGCTTTGTGAGCAGACATACATATATGTTGACCTAAAGTGTATACTTCTGTATATTTCTTCACCTTTCTCTTCTGTATCATAAGATTCACCTCTCATTAATGAACGATAAGCATCTATATTTTATTATTTTTTAATTAATTATTAACGACGGGATCTATTATCATTTTTCGCATGCCCCCGGAAATTTAGAGTAGGTGCAAATTCTCCC